AAATGGAATTACCAATCTTATAATTGTTGAACCAAATAACGGTTTTCTTTCTTTTCTCTTTTCCTCAAAATAAGAGATTCTCAAAATCTTTCAATTTTCTTCCATAGTGGTTCAAAGAGAGTTTCATTTGTGAATAAAGTTCCACGACAAAACAAAATTCGTAATAATATTATATTACTTTAGTCAAGAGTTGTTTAATAAATTTGTTGATTCGGAATCATAGGATCAGTAGATATCATAGATGATGAATCCGTTTTTTTGTCACTCTATCTTTGTTTGTGCAGTCTATACTAAATATAAACTGATAAATCAAAAACTTTCAATTGGGACTGATCCTTTCAATTGGTATTTTTTCTTATCCTCATATTTTTCAAAAAAAGGAAACTTAGGTAAGTGCTTCATAAACATATGTATAAAAAATGCATCTCATTTAGCTCCTTCATGCCTACTATAACTAGTTATTTCGGTTTTCTACTGGCGGCCTCAACTATAACCTCAGCTCTATTTATTGGTTTGAGCAAAATACGACTTATTTGAAATTCATTGAATGAACAATTCATAAAACAAAAAGTTTCTGTGAGATTCCAGGTAATCCATAATTCTTGGATGCATCAATTAATTATGGATTCTTGATTATTGAGATTCATAGAAGATTCGGATTAATATTTAGGGATAGATATTACCTCCTCTTTTTACCTTACCTTTTTCAAACAAATTGAAATGATTGAAGTTTTATTATTTGGAATCGTGCTGGGTCTAATTCCTATTACTTTGGCTGGATTATTCGTAACTGCATATTTACAATACAGACGCGGTGATCAACTGGAACTTTAATTTGAATTAAGTAACATCTCCTTTTTGATTGACCTCCTTCTTTTAATTTAACCCACAGGAGGTCAAATTTTGGTTCGGGTTGCTGTTCAAGTTAGTCAAGTTAGTAAAGTTATTTCATTCTAATTCAACCTAAGAAGGCCGGAATCACGCTCTGTAGGATTTGAACCTACGACATCGGGTTTTGGAGACCCACGTTCTACCGAACTGAACTAAGAGCGCTTTCTTACTATGACTATGTGTGACAATACATAGATAAGATCATAAAGCAAAGGATTCTTTTTGTACCTCCAAATAAAACTTGTATGCATATGGTTTTATAAACTCAAATATTCTATAGGTCCAATTTCAATTGAGATCAATTGATTCTTTGTTACTGCCCATAGGAGTAGGTAGGGATGACAGGATTTGAACCCGTGACATTTTGTACCCAAAACAAACGCGCTACCAAGCTGCGCTACATCCCTTTCACTTTCAATAGGTCTACAGTGTCATTGTAGAGAATGCCTATCTTGTTTTCCACATCATTCTTTCCTCCATTGATATACACTATATATAATTATAATATAAAAAAAAAAAAAAAAAGTGATTATTGGTAATGCTCAGAAAGAAAGGAAGGGGATGTTTTTTTATGTTGTAAGAAAAGTAAAATACCATTTACACAATCGTTGTATATATCCATTTTACTTAAGGATTTAGCGTATAATATAAATAAAAGTAATCCTTAATTACATATGCATCCAATCATATATGTATTACAGTTAAGAAGGAGGATTTACAATGCGAAATATAAAAACATATCTCTCTGTGGCACCTGTGTTAAGTACTCTGTGGTTCGGGTCGTTAGCAGGTCTATTAATAGAGATCAATCGTTTATTCCCGGATGCGTTGACATTTCCCCTTTTTTCATTCTAGTTATTGACATGGGGAGGGATGAAAACTATTAAAGATACAATAAATTATCTGTGACTAATCCCTCCCCCTTTCTGTGTTTTGTTCTTTTTTAAGTTTTTTAGGATCTGATAGAAATATAAAGTAAAAAAGAAGAAACGAGAAAGAATTCAACCACAGCAAAACTCGGGTTCATGCTCAAATTTCTAGTTCTAACTCTATTTCTATAAGGAGAATTGAAATGGGGATCTAGGGCAACAAAATCATACAAGTATACAAGATACTTAAATGAATGAAATAAAATGCTATACTGGAATTAGACAAAATGGATAGTTGAAAACAATTGTATTACTTTTTTTTTTACTGCATTGATTGCAACGAAATCTTTCATAAAACTGGATTTCGAGTTAGCTATTTTTTTTTTCTTTGTTTCGGATCGAAAATCAATAATCAACAAAAAGTCTAAATAGAAAGGTTGAGTGAATCAAAAATCCAAAGGAGATTTATGGCCAAGGGTAAAGATGTCAGAGTAAAAGTTACTTTGGAATGTAAAAGTTGTGTCCGAAACGGTATTAATAAAGAATCACCAGGCATTTCCAGATATATTACTCAAAAAAATCGACACAATACACCTAATCGATTGGAATTGAAAAAATTCTGTCCCTATTGTTACAAACATACGATTCATGGGGAGATAAAAAAATAGATCAAACGGAACACGCGTGTGCCACCCTTTCAAGGAACAAATTACCTATATGGATATATAGCGAAATCTAACCATAAACCAATCTAATCCTATTTCGTTTCGGTCGAATCCCAAATGAATTAGAATTCATAAATAGGATTTTTTTTAGAGATAAGGAATAAACATGGATAAATCCAAGCGACTTTTTCTTAAATCCAAGCGATCTTTTCGTCGGCGTTTACCCCCAATTGGATTGGGGGATCGAATTGATTATAGAAACATGAGTTTAATTAGTCGATTTATTAGTGAACAAGGAAAGATTTTATCTAGACGGGTGAATAGATTGACTTTGAAACAACAACGATTAATTACTATTGCTATAAAACAAGCTCGTATTTTATCTTCGTTACCTTTTCTTAACAATGAGAAACAATTTGAGAGAACTGAGTCGACCCCTAGAACTACTGGTCCTCGAACCAGAAAGAAATAAAGCCAAATTCCAATCCGAACCGAACCCCACCCCATTTCGGGTTGATGTCTTGTTCGAAAAATTCGAGAATCCAGATTGGGTTGTCATATCATAAGAAAAAAAGAAATCTTTTTTTATTGAAACGTGTTCGTTCATTTTTATTTATTTCTTTAGAATAGTAAGTTATACTCTATCCTCCCGGAGTTCATTCTCCGGGGACTCCTTTAAATCATTCTGGGGGATTTCTTCCAATCTCCTTATTTAATCTCAATGATCTCATTAGAAATCATGGAGAGACAATTCCTATTTGATATAGCTATTTGTGCAAGTATTTTACGATTAAGAAGCAGTTGCCTCTTGTACATATTATTTATTAATCGACTATAAGTATAAGATACCTTGTTATCACGAATTACTGCATTTATTCGAGCGATCCACAAACGACGAAAATGTATCTTTTGCCTGCGCCTATCTCGATGAGCAGAAACCAAAGCTCTCATTTTCTGTTGAATAGTAGTTCGAGTAAGTCTTGAATGAGCCCCTCGAAAGGTTGATGCAAATAAACGAATTCTTTTTCTACGTCTCCGAGCTATATACCCTCGTCTAATTCTGGTCATTGAATCAAATTCAACTTTGAGGAATAACTAATTGATTTCTTTTCTTTCAGTCATTCTTTTCCCCCTTCCTAGTCTGTTAATAACAAAACTGATTCTTCCGATGTATAAAATCAAAATTCCAATGGCTTTTGCTACTATGACCTTCCCAACCACGATTTTTCCGTGCATTTTACTTAGAAATGGTAAATTGTAAATTTAAGTAATGTAATTTAAGTATAATATAATATTAAATTCAAAAATTAAATGGATAAAGAAATAGTGGGTTACATCGTTTCTATGGTTACTTCTTAAACGGTGAGGTCCTTTCTATACACCGGAGCCACTTCCCTCATTGAATCAATGTTATTAGTAACTTGTACAGTTCACATTCTTTGACTCTACCCATAAATTTTCCAGTAATAGGTCTTTTCACAACAAGATCTACCCATACAGTAACGGCATTTAATTATGAAGGTTGGCTAGGTAGCTGACCCTGTTAGTCCGTTCTTGCAAGAGTGGAAGCATAATCTTCCTGCTTCTTAAATACTTTCCCCCCCGCTTAATGAATAATCAATCATTTGCCACCAATGGGGAATTGCTTCTCATCTCAAATTGAGTTGATTGGATTTGCACCAACGGAAACCATAAATTTATAAGGTCTTTTTTATTTCTTTATATTTAATTATATTTAATAGTGAATTAGTGAATGGAGTTCTTCGACCCTATTCATTGATACTGGTCATTGATACTGGAAAAAGGATCTCTTTTCTTTTGTTCCAACTCATGATCTGAACGAGTCGCACATACACCCTAGTACATGTTCCTCGACGCTGAGGGCATCCCCGAAGAGCGGGGGAGTTTGTGACATTTTTGATTTGCTGTCTTGTGTTTCTAATAAGTTGTTTAATAGTTGGCATGCTGAATCATATACAGAATGAGCTGGTTTAGATCAATCCTAACCAGATGATTATGAATCATTTCTATTCTATTTTTTACTTCTTTACGTGCAAATCCCCGGTATTTTCGACCGCTACAAGATCCACAATTCCATGAGCTTGGGCTTCTGTTGCTGACATAAAAACATCCCTTTCCATGTCTTCGGATACAACCCATAAGGGGTTACCCGTCCTTTGTACATAAACCCTTGTGAGGGTTTCGCGGAGTTTCAGCAGTTCTTCCGCTTCCAGGACAAATTCTCCCGTTTGTGCCTCATAAAAAGAACTAGCAGGTTGGTGGATCATTACCCTGATGATATAACATAATGAATGCTTACTCTATTCCGTACGATCGGGCGAACGAAAAAGAATAACAAGAATAAAAATAGAATTGAACAACCGTACAGGCATCTTTTGTGCATTGCATACGGCTTTCACAATGGAATTCACCTTTCCCTTCCTTTCATCGGGGAAAGAAATAAAAAAAGGATCTATCAGACCCAGACCCTTAAGTGATCGTGATCCGTTTACCACCCTTCCTTTCACGGGAGTTAAAAAATACTATGATGGCTCCGTTGCTTTCTATTTCTATCTCGTCTGTGATTCAGCAATCCTAAAGTTTTTTTTGATCCGATCAAACAAAACAAGGGAAAGAAAGCTCTTGTTTTTTTTTTCATTTTAGTACTCTTTCATAACATAGATATTATAAAGATACTTTTGGTGTGAAAACAAAAACGTTTGTGACACTGAACTGGACCCCCAATAGATAAGATCAAATTGGAAATACCCTTTTTTGTCTCATACTACTCTTTCGATACATAATCTCTTGTTATAGAAAAACAATAATGGTTTGCTCATATCGAATCCGAAGTGCTGTGCTATTATCACTTATGATTTTATTCATATTCCATGTGCCGAAAGCATAGTCTTCTTTTTCTCTCAAATAAAAAACTCATTAGCGCCAAGCGTGAGGGAATGCTAGACGTTTGGTAATTTCTCCTCCGACTAGGATGAAAGATCCCATTGAAGCAGCCAATCCCATGCATATTGTATGCACATCTGGTAGCACAAATTGCATAGTATCATAAATAGCTATTCCGGGTATTACCCATCCACCGGGAGAGTTTATAAATAAATAAAGATCCCTGTTCTCATCCTCTAGACTAAGATATACCATGAGACCAATAAGTTGGTTCGAGATCTCGCTATCAACTGCTTGACCTAAAAAAAGTAATCTTTCTCGATGAAGTCGGTTGATTAGGACAAAATTGTATCCCTTAGGAACCATACACGCATCTTTGGATGCATACAGTTCACAAAAAACTGCGAAAAAAAAAAACAATCAATCTGTTGATTTCAGCCCTCTTCTCTTTCTTTTTTCATAGCAGGACTTTTCCATGTCCTAACTAGGGGGCTCCTTTTTCATTCCATTTTTCACGAAGGATGAGTTTTTTGTTCGCTTTTCCCTAAAAAAAAGAATCCACTAAACTCATCGAACTAACCTCTCATTGATATATTATTGTTTCACCGAACTCCAATCCAAATTACGATGTTATTTTCTTGTTCCTGAATGGGCCTCTTCCATTTTTTTTTAGGTTTATGCTCTACTCCGGGTAAAAATCTGCCCGATTTCGATTTGCACATATAGGACAAAGGGTCCCAAATACCGCTTTTGTTTTTTTTTTGTTTTCGTGTCTGGCTTCCGCCAAATATTTGATGTAGTTATAATAATATTTCATTGATTGTCAGTTTGAGATTGCTCATATGGTATAAAGGAATCGTTTATGATACAAGTGGTAATCATACATATATTATATTACCAATTACCAATTGGGTATTTTTTGAACGGAGCCTAGATAGTTCATTTTATTGGCTCAAACAAGCCAACCATAAATTATTCGAATTGAAAATTTTCGTATTAATATAAATCTCTCAATAAAATAGACCTAATTGCACTTCACGCTCCAAATAATTGATAGTTCAATCAATCTTTTTGAGGCGAAACAGAAGATATCTCGATCGGGGGAGAGAACGGAGAAATTCCATATGACCCAATATGTCTGACAAGTCGCACTCTAAGTCAATCCAAGTTGCATCTTCCTCTCCAGGATTCCGAAAGGGGACTTTTGGAACACCAATAGGCATTAAATGAAAGAAAAAGAGGTTGAGTAGTAGTATGCTTCACTTTGATGTGGAAACGTAACAATGGATTTATTGTTTTCATAGTATTGTTTTCATAGTTTTGCTATTTCTCGTATCTTATCCCTAGATTGATAAGTTTCTAAAGGAAGACCAAATGAATAAAGAAAAAATCTTACGAATGGATCGAGCTGCTCGAATCATGACCAAGTATCTATGTATTCACTCATAGAAAATGGGATCAATCCAATCCCCCCATTGCGGATTGTTACTTATCGGGTATAGAATAGATTTGCTTCTCTTTGTTCCTACGAACAGAATTGTTCCATTATGACTAACGAAATGGAATAAATAATAGAATTAATATTAACCCTTGCTCCGAGATAATCTTCTGAAAAGGGGAGGTCCATAGCATAGTCTTTTCCAATGCGATAAAGTTACATAGTGTCTATTTTTTAGATAAAGAGGTATTTCCATGGGTTTGCCTTGGTATCGTGTTCATACCGTCGTATTGAATGATCCCGGTCGGTTGCTTTCTGTCCATATAATGCATACAGCTCTAGTTTCTGGTTGGGCGGGTTCAATGGCTCTATACGAATTAGCAGTTTTTGATCCCTCTGACCCCGTTCTTGATCCAATGTGGAGACAAGGTATGTTCGTTATACCCTTCATGACTCGTTTAGGAATAACCAATTCATGGGGCGGTTGGAGTATTACAGGAGGTACTATAACGAATCCGGGTATTTGGAGTTACGAAGGTGTGGCTGGCGCACATATTGTGTTTTCTGGCTTGTGCTTCTTGGCAGCTATTTGGCATTGGGTGTATTGGGATCTAGAAATATTCTGTGATGAACGTACAGGAAAACCTTCTTTGGATTTGCCTAAGATTTTTGGAATTCATTTATTTCTCTCAGGAGTAGCTTGTTTTGGGTTTGGCGCATTTCATGTAACGGGCTTGTATGGTCCTGGAATATGGGTGTCCGATCCTTATGGACTAACTGGAAAGGTACAACCTGTAAATCCTGCGTGGGGTGTAGAGGGTTTTGATCCTTTTGTTCCGGGAGGAATAGCCTCTCATCATATTGCAGCGGGGACTTTGGGCATATTGGCGGGTCTATTCCATCTTAGTGTCCGTCCGCCCCAACGTCTATACAAAGGATTACGTATGGGTAATATTGAAACTGTCCTTTCCAGTAGTATCGCTGCTGTCTTTTTTGCAGCTTTTGTAGTTGCTGGAACTATGTGGTATGGTTCAGCAACTACCCCGATCGAATTATTTGGTCCCACTCGTTATCAATGGGATCAGGGATACTTCCAGCAAGAAATATATCGAAGAGTTGGTGCCGGGTTAGCCGAAAATCAGAGTTTATCAGAAGCTTGGTCGAAAATTCCCGAAAAGTTAGCTTTTTATGATTACATCGGCAATAATCCAGCGAAAGGGGGATTATTCCGAGCGGGCGCAATGGACAACGGGGATGGAATAGCTGTTGGATGGTTAGGACACCCTATCTTTAGAGATAAAGAAGGGCGTGAGCTTTTTGTGCGTCGTATGCCTACGTTTTTTGAAACATTTCCAGTGGTTTTGGTAGACGGAGATGGAATTGTGAAAGCCGATGTTCCTTTTAGAAGGGCGGAATCGAAGTATAGTGTCGAACAGGTAGGGGTAACTGTTGAGTTCTATGGTGGCGAACTCAATGGAGTCAGTTATAGTGATCCTGCTACTGTGAAAAAATATGCTAGACGTGCTCAATTGGGTGAGATTTTTGAGTTAGATCGTGCTACTTTGAAATCTGATGGTGTTTTTCGTAGCAGTCCAAGGGGCTGGTTCACTTTTGGACATGCTTCGTTTGCCTTGCTCTTCTTTTTTGGACACATTTGGCATGGTGCTAGAACCTTGTTCAGAGATGTTTTTGCTGGTATTGACCCGGATTTGGACGCTCAAGTAGAATTTGGGACATTCCAAAAGATTGGGGATCCAACTACAAGGAGACAAGCGGTCTGATACAACATTGGTTTGGTTTGGTATTCTTTGCCCCTATTCTTTTTTATTTTGATTTTGATATAGTGATATAGGGTACCTGCAAAATCTTGATTTGAATCACCGCCCTTTTTTGTTTATTTTGACTCTTGTCCTTTCTTTATCTGGGAGATAATCCCAAATGAACAGGTGTGGAAGCTATAATTGTAAACCACGATGGAAGCATTGGTTTATACATTCCTCTTAGTCTCTACTCTAGGAATCATTTTTTTCGCTATCTTTTTTCGAGAACCGCCTAAGGTTCCGACTAAAAGGGTGAAATGATTTTTCATTATCCCAATTGAAGTAATGAGCCCCCATATTGGGAGGCTCATTACTTCAACTAGTCCCCGTGTTCCTCGAATGGATCTCTTAGTTGTTGAGAGGGTTGCCCAAAAGCGGTATATAAGGCGTACCCGGTAAAACTTACAAGTAACCCAGATATAAAGATGGTGACTAAGGTTGCTGTTTCCATTATTATATAATTTCCAATTTCAAGACCACAATGGATCTATGATAAGATCGTTTATTTACAACGGAATGGTATACAAAGTCAACAGATCTCAACCATGGCTACACAAACCGTTGAAGGTAGTTCTAGATCTGGTCCAAGACGAACTCTTGTAGGGGATTTATTGAAACCACTGAATTCGGAATATGGTAAAGTAGCTCCTGGATGGGGAACTACCCCTTTGATGGGTGTTGCAATGGCTCTATTTGCGGTATTCCTATCCATTATTTTGGAGATTTATAATTCTTCCGTTTTACTAGATGGAATTTCAATGAATTAGGTCCATAAGAATCATGAAGTTCTGGCTTTTTAATCCAAAATGAATCACTTAGGATTCTGATTTCGAGGCCAGTCTGGTAGTTCGACCGTGGAATTCTTTTGTTTCGGTATTTCCGGAATATGAGTGTGTGACTTGTTATAATTGATCCTATTAATAGTACAGAGAATGGGTCTGTCATCTTGTTTTGATAGAGATGGTTCTACCTCGTCGGATATTCATTCTATGGTATCTGGAGCACGGAATATATGGAATAGATCAAGAAATATTGGAACTATGATTCCTACTTACTATTCAGACCTCGCAACCGGACTCACAAAAAATTTCAAAGATTTTGAATAGAATTATTTAGAATTATAAAGTGAAGGGTTGGATTTTTCTTCCTTCCAAATTTGGTTTATTTATTTTATGTTTTTTTTTTTTTTTGAACAATGGGCAAACCTTTCTCTGGATTTTTATTAGTGATTTCATCTATTCATTGAATAAGTGATGATCAAATGGTTCTTACTCAGAGAACCTTTGGGCTTAGCTTGGTTGGGGGCTTTATTCAATCAATCATCGTGGTTTTAGTATGAATCTCAGGTTTCAATCGATTCATAGGGTCAAGGGTCTGAACAAGAGAAGCCCTATCAATATAATATAAATAAAA